ACTAACAAAAAACTCCGTTCTTTTTGTATCACTTCGCTTGCCCTTTTTTGATCGATTTCTTTTTTTTTATTATATTAATTGAATTTCCACTTTATTTAATGGCAATAGATTAAATCTAGTAATTTCATTTATTTGAAATTTCTTACTTTTTTTTAAGTTTTCAAGAAGTTTCCAATAAGATACTTTACCTTTACTTAGGTCTTAGATTTGATATCAATTGATAAATATTTCGTTTGTTGAAACGCTTCCAACAATGAAAGTCAAAAAGTTTTCTTTTTCTATTATACTAAGCTAAGGACAGAAAGGAAGAAAGCAAGCAATTCCGGTAAATTCCTCATCCTCAAATCAGTCCTTCCAGGGGTATTGTCTCAACAAATAAGTAATTTATAAGTAAAGTGTTAATATAATTCGGCAATTCCAAATTCCAAGTTAAAATAACGTAAGGTACTTATATTTCTATTCTAGGATTCTATTCTAGGATTAAACAAAAGGATTCGCAAATAAAAGCGCTAATGCCACGACCAGTCCGTAAATTGTTAAAGCTTCCATAAAAGCTAGACTAAGCAATAAAGTACCTCGTATTTTACCCTCTGCTTCTGGTTGTCTCGCAATACCTTCTACAGCTTGGCCTGCAGCAGTACCTTGACCAATTCCAGGTCCAATAGAAGCAAGCCCCACGGCCAATCCAGCAGCAATAACAGAAGCGGCAGAAATCAGTGGATTCATAGTAAGTTCCTCGCACCAAAAAAAAAGAAATAGTTAATGATACAATCAACCAATGAATTATTATTCATTTGATCATTAAGATCCAGCGGTCAAAGTAACTAAAAACTCCGAATTGAAATGATAATATTACTAAATTACTGAACTGAATTGCCAGAACTATCTCATTTTTAGTTTCTACCCATCATGGAGTTTTTGTAAATCCATATGCATACAGTTTTAGCTATTGTATTTCTTTGTTTCGAACTATTCTTTCATTTCATTCTTCGTTCTTTACTACACTATACTATTCTTGAGTTCATTTCTTTTTTCATTCAATCCACAATCACAGACGAAATAGAAGGACTGATATAAAAATCTATCTAAATGCAGTGTGACTAAATGCAGTGTGAGCTGCAATCAATATCAATCAAATCAAATATTACTTATTTAAATTTAAACTCAATTTAAAGAAATTTTTTATAAACACAATCATAAGAATTTTTTTTAGTAACATAACATATTAACATAACATAATAATTATTTATAAATTATTTATAATAAATTATTTATAAACATAACATAATATTATTTCTTATTTTGATATTCTTATTCATTTTGATATTCTTATTATTATTTTAATATTCTTATTTATATTTATATAATTATTTTATTTATAAAATATTTATAAAATAAAACTAATTATTTATAAAACTAGTAAAACCATATTAGATTATAAAAATTCTATTATAAAACCATATATATAAATATAAAATGTAAATATAAAAAATATAAATAATATAAAATAAATAATAATAAATATAAATGAAAATTTTAAAATGAAATATATATGAAATGAAAAAAAAAAATGAAATATATATGAAATGAAATATATATATGAAATGAAAAATATATAATAAATAAATATATAATAAATAAATAATATATAAATATTATTATATATTATAATATTTATATATTATAATATTTATTATATGTATGAATATTGTATGAATATGTATGATATAAATCATTTAATAAAGATGTATATGAATAATATGTATATGAATAATATGTATATGAATAATGAATAATGAATAATATATTGTTCATAATAAATAACATAACAAAATATAACATAACAAAAATCAAAAATAAAATTATATATTATAAATATTTAAAATATTGAAATTCTAGTAAATTCTATAATAGAATTTACTAGAATAGAATTCTAATTCTATTTCTATTCTATTAGAATATAACTATTTCTATTAGAATTAGAAATAGAATAGAATAAATAATATAAGAAATAATAAGAAATAATAAGAAATAATAAGGATTATGATTATAGGATTAGCTGTGATTAGGAGAAGTTATTATTATAGAATATTATTCTAGAAATAGTAATAATATAGTAATAATAATAATAGTAATAAATAGTCATAATAGTAATAATAATAATACTAATAATAATAATATATAATTTATTAATAATATAGAATTGATAATTATATATTGATATTATATTATGTTATGTTATGGCTTATAGACATTACATACATCTAGTATAACCTCCCCAACCCTTCTTTTTTTTTAGAATTCTGTAATATCGCCCATCTTTTCTCCTACAACTCTAGGTCATATAATCATACGTTATTATGTTACCCAACCAATTGGATTATCTTGAACCATGCATGAATTGGTATAAGCTTACTTAATAATAATATAATAAAAAAGATTATTTGAAAAACTAGTCAATGATGACCCTCCATGGATTCCCCTATATAAGCCGCGGCTAAGGTTGCAAAAATAAGAGCTTGAATACCACTTGTAAATAATCCAAGAAACATGACAGGTATAGGAACTACTGAAGGGACTAAAGAAACAAGAACAACAACTACTAATTCATCAGCCAATATATTCCCGAAAAGTCGAAAACTAAGAGATAAAGGTTTTGTGAAATCTTCTAGGATATTAATTGGTAAAAGGATTGGAGTTGGTTGAATGTATTTCCCAAAATAACCCAATCCTTTTTTGCTAAGACCCGCATAAAAATATGCGACTGACGTGAGTAAAGCTAAAGCAACAGTAGTATTTATATCATTCGTGGGCGCAGCTAACTCCCCATGAGGTAACTGTATAATTTTCCAAGGTAAAAGAGCACCTGACCAGTTAGAAACAAAAATAAATAGGAACATAGTTCCAATAAAGGGAACCCAAGGACCGTATTCTTCTCCAATCTGGGTTTTACTCAAGTCTCGAATAAATTCAAGGACATATTCGAAGAAATTCTGACCGTCGGTCGGAATGGTTTGTGGATTCCGAACAGCTATGATGACTGAACCTAATAAGATAGCAATTACTACCCAAGAAGTGATAAGCACTTGGGCATGAATTTGTAAACCTCCTATTTGCCAATAGAAATGTTGGCCTACTTCTACACCCGATATATCGTATAACCCTTTGAGTGTTTTAATGGAACATGGTATAACATTCATATTGTCCTCTAACGGAAATTGAACTTCAAAAAAGAAATTATTTTGATTCAACCATCTCTTTCTCAACTCACCAACTTGAATCATTAATCGTATATTTAGGATATCAAAAAATGACATAGGATACCAAGAAATCACATAACATGATAACATATTATCAATATGCCCACACTGCCTTTTTGTTTTTTAATTCAAGACAAGAATAGTAACCGAATCTATAAAATCCCAAAATAATTAACTAATTTTTCTTAATCATAATCAACGATTTCTTATATAGCTAGAACGACCCTCACAAATTGCGGATACTAATTTGTTAAGAACCAATCGGATTGAAGCTATAGCGTCATCGTTAGCTGGAATCGAAATATCTGCGAGATCTGGGTCACAATTTGTATCGATTAAACAAATCGTCGGAATCCCCAAAATTACACATTCTCGAAGAGCCGTATATTCTTCTTCCTGATCAACGATGATCACAATATCAGGCAACCCCGTCATATATTTGATACCGCCAAGATATGTTTGCAAGGTAGATAATTTTCTCTTCAACATTGCTGCATCTCTTTTGGGAAGACGGTTGAGTTTCCCCATCTTTTGTTCTGCTCTTAAATCCCTGAACTTTTGAAGTATCGTTTCCGTAGTAGACCAATTCGTTAACATACCACCAAGCCATTTTTTATTAACATAATGACACCGAGCTCTTATTGCAGCTGATGCTACTGAATCCGCTGCTTTATTTTTGGTACCAACAATTAAGAAGTTTTTTCCCCTACTTGCTGCATCAAAAACTAAATCACAGGCTTCTGATAAAAAACGAGCAGTTCTAGTGAGATTTGTAATATGAATACCTTTACGCTTTGCAGAGATGTAAGGGGCCATTCTAGGATTCCATTTCTTAGTACCATGACCAAAATGAACTCCGGCCTCCATCATCTCTTCCAAATTGATGTTCCAATATCTTCTTGTCATTTTTCCTCACACTTCCTTTTTGTTTTTTCTTTTTTTAAGAGACGAGGTACTTTGAAATAAATAATTGTTCCGATGAAACCTTCTACCGGGAATTGACCGTTGATATACGATACAAACCATTAATGTCTTTTAATTACTTATATATTAAACTCAGACAAGATGATAGTTAAGTTACAAGCCAGATAGAGATAATTAAAGTAAAAGAATCCGCTCTTTCTTAGGAATTATGAAATCGCGTAAATGATTGTTCTGATGTCTCATGGAAATTGTTTGGGACGGAAGAACAAAATAATTCTCTATGATGTAACAAAATATCTCTCATTTCCAAGTCGAATAGATTCTTTCTTTTGATTTCCAAATAAACGTTCTTGTCTTGCCTTGAATCTTGCCTTGAACGGTGCACTAATTTTTGGAATCCGGTACCAACAGGTATAATCCCACCCAGAACAACGTTCTCTTTCAGGCCTTTCAACCAATCAATACGACCTCGTAGAGCAGCTTTTGCTAAAACTCGAGCGGTTTCTTGAAAACTTGCTTCGGATATGAAACTTTGAGTATTCAAAGATGCCCTCGTTATTCCCAATAGGATTGCCCGATAAGAGATCGCTTCGTCCAAAGCACGCCCCGCTCGTTCCGCTCGCAACAATCCGATTAATTCCCCAGGTGAAAAAACATTAGACATTCCATCTTCTGAAACCAAGACTTTTGATGTTACTTGACGTACAATAATCTCTATATGTCTATTATGGATCTGTACCCCCTGAGATCGATAAACCTTTTGGATTTTATTAACTAAAGAGATACGACTTTGAGCTATGGTTACCTCGGCTTGAATCAAGAATCCCCAGGGGATTCCAAGAATTTTTGGTATACCTTGGTTCCAACCTTCAACTCTCCTTTCAAGGTTCACTGATATTGAATCAATCGAACGTACTTCTAAGATTTGTTCCACTTTTGGAAGGCCTTGCGTTATGTCACCGGATCTCGATTTTTCATATATAAATGTAACTAATGTATCTCCTTGGTAAAAGATTTTTCCATAATGGCCATGAACAGTTGCTCCTGGAGTGGCTAAATAGAGCTTAGCTGATCTTATAACTAAGGAGTCAACATGAACAATTAGAATTTGACCAGATTTTTTTACGTGTGGTTCGAGACATACATTTTCACAAAAAAACTGTCCAAGGCTAATTATTGTAGATGTCTCGAACCAATAATTGTGATGGAGAAAGTGCCAATTCAAATGGAATGGATTCAAAATGATGTTACTGTATGGATCGGGATTATAAATCCTCCTATTTTCATCTATTAAACAGTATTTAAGTACTTCAAGTACTTGGAAAGTCTGTTGAAAATTCTCAAGTAGCAAATATTTCTTTACTAAGATCTGATTATAAGTTATTAAATAGTGAAATGAATAGAAATTTACTATTTTAGGTACAATACTGCCTAAGGGACCCAACAAATCTTTAATTGGGATTATGGGATCCGATTCTTTTGTGATATTGTTATATTTCGAACCATTGAATGGACCAATTCGAGAACAATTGGATGATGACAAAATTATCAAAGATTGGCATTCCTTATTTCGATTCAACAATGTACCAATAGTACCTTGATGCTGGGTAAGTGGTTGAATCCTGGCCTTGCAATAAAAAGGATTGATATTTATACGGTCTAATCCACTCTCGGAAATCAATCCGGAACTTGCCCTATCATATCTTTTTCCGGTATACGAAATAGTGGACTTGACTAATTCAATTCTTATGAAATCACGAATCAGATCATTTGCCTTTACCTCAATAAAGGAAGCATGAACCTCTTCCGTAGAACCATTTTGTTCTTGATCCCAATTCAATACTAAGCAAGTCCGAACTAATTGAATATTTGTGTGAGAAATTCCTCGAATTGACTTGCCATTTCCATAAAGGATATAATTGACAACTCTAAGTTGGACATTATTCTTTTCCCGCAAGAGATCTTGAGGAAAAAGTGTTGCTAAATTTATGCCATCAGCTATTTCATATGTGACTACGGGTCGAACCGAAACAAAATACTTTTTCTTGGTAAGTGTGATCCGTTGGACATGGATCCAATTTTTCCATTTTTTTGATTCCTTAGAATTAGAATTTTTTTTTTCTGTTTCCGGTGGTATTAAAATGCCGCTGTGCCTAGATATCTTATCCGCCTCTCCAGGAAAATAAATATCTCCGGAAAAGATTTTGAGTTCCATATTTTTTTTTTTTCTCTCCACTCGGACTAATCCACCTACTCGACTTCTTGTATTTAAGGCGAGTTGTGTATCTACTCCAATGATACTATTGTTCCGGACCATTATCAACGAGGATCCGGGTAAAATATGCACTTCTTCGAGAATGAAAAAAAACCGATCCACTTTCATTTGGTATTTCGGACTAAATTCTTTTGATCCTCTATACTCAGCCAAATCCTCTTTTTTTATGATTGAATTGACCTCTACGGTCCCATATTTAGTAATTCCCGAATTGCTTCTTCTGTATCGTGGATCATCAAAATAAGCAAGAATACCTTTTCTACGTAAAATACCCTGTTTTGGTATTTCGATTGAAATACCAAAACAGGGTATTAGTTCTTTCTCTCGTTCTTGATCATATTGTAATGGAATGATGAATCTATTTCCTCGCTTTTTCGCCAAGAAATAAGAATTACCTTGGATAATAGAAGGATATATGAAATTCCAATAACCATTAGATATCGTTTGATGAGGTCTTGTTGAATAATCAAGAATTTTCTTATCTTTTTTACCAGAAGTATCCAATAAACAATTAGTCATTAATAGGTCAGGGTCAGAGATATATCTTTCTTCGACAAAAAAAGAATGAACATTTATTTGATCTTGATCCTTGTGGAGCGAAAAAGACACTCTACTAGATCTGGACGGACCTCCTGCTAATATCCATAAATGACTTGTTTTTGATAATAGATGAACATTACCATATGTATATTCAGGTGCATGGTGGACATCGGTACTCCAGTGCATTTCTCCCTCTGATTCAGAATAAATATGTTTTCGTACCTTCTCTTTAAAATGAAAAGTAGACGTTTCAGCACGAATCTCAGCAATCACTTGTTCTGATTCTACATATTGATCATTTTGAACTAAAATAAAACTTTTTGATGGAATATTTACATTATGTATAATATCCCGACTCTCAATAGTTACATACAAGTCTATAGAACATAGAAAAGCAGGATGCCCATGACGGGTACGTGTGGGATGAACCAAATCCTCATTGATTTTTATTTTTCCATTAGAAGGAGCTCGTACATGCTCGGCAATACCGCCTGTGAATAC